TAAACCTTTTTATTCATCGTTTCAAGATTTTGACTTACTCAATTTTATTGACAAAAGTAATACAAAGAGAGTTTTTGGGGACAAAATCAAAAATTTTCTATATGATTGGTCTTACTATCGTGGTTACATAGATGCTTTTTATGCAACATACTTAATTGGGAGTATAAGAGGGTTGGCTGAACTAGTTCATTTTTTTGACAGACGATTAATTGATGGAATTCAAAACGGATTTGGTCTTATAAGTTTTTTTGTGGGAGAAGGTATGAAGTATGGAAGTGTGGGTCGCATCTCTTCTTATCTTTTTTTCTTGTATTTAGATTTATTCATATTTATTCTTTATTCATTGAGAATAAATGAATAAGATATTCTCTTATTCATTTATTCTATTATTTTCTTTTATTCTCTTATTTTATTCTATATGTCTATTCTATATGTCTATTTTCTATTACTTCCATAATGTCAATTTGAATTTTTTTAGTATTTTTCTTTTACGAATATGAATATTACTGATCAGTAATAATAATAATGGGAGGTATTTTGATCTGGTATACACAAAAATCAATCCGAATTTCCTTATTTCTTCATTTCTGGATCTAATTGATACGTCATTGAATTCGTATTCATGTATAAAAATCGAATGTAAGACAGGGCATGTGCGCAGCTATTTATCCACCTGATATATATCGGTAAATGCTTTTTCAATCGTGGATACATATGTATCCTTAACATACTGAAACGACTACCATTATTAGTATCAAACCAATAGCGATTCATACAAGCTAAATCTTCTAATCGATAATTGGGCCAAAGAAAGAATTTTAATTGAATTAATTTCTTTTTATCTCTATCAAGATCTTTTCTTTCATCCAAATCCAAAAATTGACCACAGGTTTTTACCTTGTTCCCATTGCAAAATACTGCATTTTTATCCACACCATTACTATTCCTTGAATTCAAACAACTTAGAATTCTCAATTCTCTACGACGTCTAGACGATAAAATATTTTCAGGAACAAGCAAATCATAATGATTTCTGTCTCCTTTTTTCTTATTTTTTTGTTGAATCTCATGAACCAAAGAAATCCTTATGGTTTGATACATAATCAATTCTAGATTCTCTTTTACAGGCATACGAGCCCAGTCCATAATCACTAGTCCACTACCTAGCAGTTTTGAGAAATCGTCACTAGCAGTCGTAGCCCACGTCTCCAATAAATACGGATCCAATCCTTCGTTCTTTACAAACAAAAGCAAAGCAGCGTGTAGTCTCTTATCTTCTTCTTGTTTTTCTTTTTCTTGTTTTTCTTTTTCTTGTCTTTCTTTTTCTTCTTGTTTTTCTTTTTCTTGTTTTTCTTTTTCTTGTTTTTCTTCTTGTTTTTCTTCTTGTTTTTCTTTTTCTTGTTTTTCTTCTTGTTTTTCTTCTTGTTTTTCTTTTTCTTGTTTTTCTTCTTGTTTTTCTTCTTGTTTTTCTTTTTCTTGTTTTTCTTTTTCTTGTTTTTCTTTTTCTTGTCTTTCTTTTTCTTCTTGTTTTTCTTGCTTTCGTTTTTCTTCTTGGTGTTGTATTAGTAACTTTTTAATGAAACGATCAAACGCGGGCGAAAAAAGTTCGGGTGCGCATAAACTCGAAGGGTGCTTCCCCCAGTAAATTTGATAACCAAACACCCCTTTCCTCATTGGCGATGTCTCCTTACTTTCATTTTCCTTACTTTTTTTTTTCTTACTTTTTTTTTCCTTACTTTTTTTTTTCTTACTTTTTTTTTTCTTACTTTTTTTTTCCTTACTTTCTTTTTCCTTACTTTCTTTTTCCTTACTTTCATTTTCCTTACTTTCATTTTCCTTACTTTTTTTTTTCTTACTTTCTTTTTCCTTACTTTCATTTTCCTTACTTTTTTTTTTCTTACTTTCTTTTTCCTTACTTTCATTTTCCTTACTTTTTTTTTTCTTACTTTCTTTTTGCTTACTTTCATTTTCCTTACTTTTTTTTTTCTTACTTTCTTTTTGCTTACTTTCATTTTCCTTACTTTCATTTTCCTTACTTTTTTTTTTCTTACTTTTTTTTTCCTTACTTTCTTTTTCCTTACTTTGATTTTCCTTACTTTGATTTTCCTTACTTTCATTTTCGTTTTGATCTGATAGGAATGCATCCAGTTCATCCATTTCATCTTCATCCATTTCATTTTCGAAAAATCCTGGACCTAAGTTTTTTGCACTCCTTTGTTTTTGATCTGATACGAAAGATGCTTGACCTAAGTTTTCGTGACTACTTATCATTTCCTCAATTTCACGCCTTAGTTTTTCATCATATTCACGCCTTTCTTTTTCCTTACTTTCACGCCTTTCTTTTGCAGAAATTTCACGCTTTTTTTTTTTCTCAACCTCTTTTAGCTTTTCTTGATCAACCGCACTCCTTAGCTGTTGATTAAGTGTACTCTTTCTTTCTTCCTCAATTTCACTCTTTGTTTTTTCCTTAAGTGCACTCTTTTTTTCTTCCTCAATCTTTTTTTTTTCCTCTTCCCTCTTTTTTTCAATTTCAAGCTTTTCTTTTTCATCAATTTCATTCCTTAGTTTTTCATTAAAAAGTGAATGAATTGGTATAAACCCCGGTTTCATTTCATATTCATAATATTGCATATTATATGCATTATAAAATAACCTCATTTTGGGGAATAACCAAAATTGTGGGAATAACCAAGGTATTGAATCCGGTTCAGGAAGATTTAGTCTTTCTTCATTCAGTTCCATCCAATCAATTCCCATCGAATCAAAATTCATTCCCATCCAATCAAAAATCCAATCAAAACCAAAAAAGAAACTTTTTTGATTGGATGGGTTGATTTCTTTATCTTTATGAATTTTGAGATCTTTATGAATTTTGAGAGAAAAAAGACCTTTCGTATCAAATCTATATGGAAAATATAGATAAGAGAAATAATAACCTTTTCTTATCAAAGAAGTAATAGTACTCCCCCCCATATCAACCCATTTTTTTTTATCTATGTTGTAATTATAAGTATAAGAAATTTCTTGGTTATTATTTACTTGGAATGCTGACCCATAACTGTATGAGTCCTTCTTATCTTCATAATAAATCGATTGATATGATAAAAGATCATATCTATAGGTTTTTAGAAAATGCTCGTTTTGATTTATCAATAACGAAACCTTTTCCTCTCGTTCAGATGAATCCCGTTTTCTTAAATTTCGATTTTCAACCCTACAATGTTGATTGACTCTATTTCGCCATTCTTGCGGTTCTAATTTAGACCAATCTAGCTCAGATAACTCGTATTGATAATGACTCTTTAACCAATTTTTCCATGGATTCATTCCAGAATTCTGAAGTTTCTTATGCTTTAATTCGGAAGAAATTATTCCTTGTCTTCGAAAAAAATCTTTGATTTCATTATTAAGAAATAAAGATGCTCCGTCATATTGAAGGACAGATCTTAACTTATACGAGTTAATCACGTGGGTTTGTGATAATTTGTAAAATACATAGGCCTGTGACACGAGGGATAAATTCAAAAAACCCCTCGACTCGGACGAAAACAGATGACGAAGAGAAAACAGATAATGAATAGAAAAAGGTTCCAGTTGTTTTTTTATAGTAAAAATACGCTTAATTATCTTTTGATTTTCAATTCTTTTAAAAATCGATTTCTCAATCCATTTGATGCACCTAATGATATATGAAACGATCTCTAGAAGGATATCCGCGTATATCCTTTCCACGATCCATTTTATAAAATAATGTGATTTACATATTAATCGAGCCTTTCTTCTTTTAAATATCTGAAAAATCTTTTTTTTATTTAGTGATGCTAATTTTTGAGCACCATAACTTGTTTTCTTAGGACTCATTTTTTTCTTTCGAGTTCGAAATCCATTTTTCTTGTCTTTTGTAACATTTTTCTTGTCTTTTTTAATTCTTTTTATTTCTTTTATTTGATTTCTGAGTGTGCTTATTTTATCAGTCAGATCTTTCATTTTGATTTCTGTCAGTTGAGCTTTTGTCCTATCCCTAGGTCGGGATAATTCAGGAAGAATCTCATTCTTGCTTATAGAACCCTTTTTGATTTTATTGATTCTAGAATCTATTTTTATTTCACTCGAATCTTCTCTCAATTTTTTTCTTTCTTTTTGGGCCTTTCGAAACTTTTTGATTTCTTTGCTAATTTTGAGAAATAGAAAACTCCACTTTCGAATTGCTTTTTTGCTTTTTTTGAAAATGGGGAAATAAAGACAATATAAAGAATCCATAAATGGGTCGCCGGCACCACCAGCCCTGTCAACTTCCACTCCCCCCCAAAGAGATATAAAAGTATAAGGTACTCTCTTTTTTTTCTTTTTCAAAGGTACTTTCTCTTTCTTCTCTTCTTTTTTTTCTTGTTTCTTTTTCAAAGGTACTTTCTCTTTCTTCTCTTCTTTTTTTTCTTGTTTCTTTTTCAAAGGTACTTTCTCTTTCTTCTCTTCTTTTTTTTCTTTTTTCTTTTTCAAAGGTACTTTCTCTTTCTTCTCTTCTTTTTTTTCTTTTTTCTTTTTCAAAGGTACTTTCTCTTTCTTCTCTTCTTTTTTTTCTTTTTTCTTTTTCATTGGATCCCTAGGAGAAGGTTGTATCTTAGATCGGTGCCAAGGTTTTAGACGGAAAGGAAATAGTATCTTTATTTCCACACCACCCTCTTGTTCCCATTTTTTCTGAAAAATTTCTGAATCTTCGATTAGAGTACCATCCAGGGTGGATGGAATATGCCTTTCCTTCTTCCAATCCCTTATATCCGCGTCCCACTCGGGCTCTTGGAGTAATAAGAAACGGACTATATTTTTAGCTATTATCAATGAAGGTAATGTAATCCATTTTCGAATCTTCGAATAAGTTAGTAAAAGAGCAATCCTTCCTCCCCGAATAAAAGCAAGGTAGGTCTCGAACTCTGTTGTATCCATGCTCTCTACTTCCTCCTCTTCACGCAAAACTGATCTCCTCAATGATTTTTCCGCTTTCAAAATTATCTCGAGTCTTTCTCTCTCCGCCTCCCTGAGCCTCAAAATCCATTTGTCTCTTTTTTCCCCTGCGTAGTATTCGTCGTCGTCTTTGTCTTCTTCCAAGATTGGAAGTTTTTTTTCTTGGTTTTCTTTTTTGAAACTTTTTTCTATTTCTACGAAAACCTGCTTTATTGATTTATTTTTTCGAAAAATTCTTTTTATAATTTTGATATTTCGAAAAATTCTTTTTATTGGTTTGGAAATAGACTTTCGTAGTTTTCTTGCTGAGTTGACAAGAGGGTCCCAAAGAATACCCTTTATTTGGGCGGAAAAAAGTTGGGAATGTGCACCTCTTTGATACGTATTTTTAAAAATGAACACTTTACGCCTTTGAAGACGCATAGAAGACCATATTATGCCTCGACGAAAATCCCATCCATGGGGATATCTTATCATCCACTTGTCAGGGTTTGGTTTTGTCAGGTCTTTTTGTGTTGATTTTTTCTTTTCTTCGTCTTCGTCTTCGTCTTCGTCTTCGTCTTCGTCTTCGTCTTCGTCTTCGTCTTCGTCTTCGTCTTCGTCTTCGTTTTCGTTTTCTGTCTTTTTCGTCCAAATCCTAACAGGCGCCTCCTCCTCCTTCTCCTTCTCCTTCTCCTTCTCCTTCTCCTCCTCCTTCTCCTCCTCCTTCTCCTCCTCCTTCTCCTTCTCCTTATCCTTATCCTTATCCTTATCCTTATCGAGGTCGAGGTCGATCAAAATTTGATTATAGAAGCCCTTATCCTTCTGCATAAACAGAAATAGACGTCTCGGTTTCCTCGAGCGAATTTGATGATCTCGTATCCCCTCTTTCCTTTCATTCAATTTTCTTCGTGAGACTATTTGTACCTCACTGGCTAAGTTGTATGACCACCGAGGGATTATTTTTATCATATTTATGCTTGTAAGCCATTTATCCGTTTTTTGCTCTTTTAGGCTTTTAAGCCATTCACTAAGCCATTCAAATTCACTAAGCCATTTCGTTTTTTGCTCTTTTATTCTTTTTATGCTTGTAAGCCATTCACTAAGCCATTCAAATTCACTAAGCCATTCACTAAGCCATTTCGTTTTTTGCTCTTTTATTCTTTTTATGCTTGTAAGCCATTCACTAAGCCATTTCGTTTTTTGCTCTTTTATTCTTTTTATGCTTGTAAGCCATTCACTAAGCCATTCAAATTCACTAAGCCATTTCGATTTTTTCAATTGAATTTGATTTTTCGATTTAGAGTCAAAATTATGAACATTAAGCTCCTTACCCTTAAAAATAAAGATCCTCTTAACTTTATTTTTCAAGAATCTCTTTTTTTTTTGTTTTTTAATGTCTCTTTTTTTTTGTTTTTGACCGTCATTCTTCTCTATCTTCTCTATCATCAAATCTTTGACTGGAGTTTCATCTTTGACTGGAGTTTCATCTTTGACTGGAGTTTCATCTTTGACTGGAGTTTCATCTTTGACTGGAGTTTCATCTTTGACTGGAGTTTCATCTTTGACTGGAGTTTCATTTAGGATTGAAAATGGATTAATTATTCCACGCTTAATTATTCCACGATAGGATCCGTTTAAGAAAGGATCATATATTTTAGGCAAGTATTCTTTTTTCGTTTTATCATTGCATAATCGAATCTTTTTTTCGAGTACATCCAGATAAGGAGATCCTATGTCTAGGGCTTCAATTCTATCTGTAAACTCCTTACTTAGGCTGCTCCATTTTTTCTCATTGTTATAAATCCAATAAGAAAAATTATGCAGTTCATCGCAGAATAATTTATCCAGTTCATCACAGATGATTTTTTTGAATTTTTTGAATTTTTTTTTTCTAAAAAAAGAAAAATACAAATTTTGTTTTAGGTTTTCAAAAAAAGCGGATAAATTGTATGGATGTGTAAAACAAATTCTTACTTGTCCATCATTTTGACATGTATAAAAATAAAATTCTGACATTTCATTTCTTACAGAATTGCTCATTTGAGAATTTATTACATATCGCGATGTAGCCCTCCATCGTTTATAGTTGAAAAGAGTACTCAAATAGGGAAGAGGTTGGCAGAAATGCCGTATTCGGTACATTTCCATTGCAATCGCTTGGTTCATGCCCCCTTGATTGATAACCTCCTCGTTATCCTCATCCTCTTCCTCATCTATCTCTTTCCCTTTCGGCCTTTCTTCCTTAACCCTAAGAAATTTTCCAGTTTTTTCATCGAAAACGCATTTTTTTCCATGGAATTCTTCCTCTTCCTCTTTCTCTTCTTCCTTTTGGAAAACCCATTTATCAGTTTCAGGCATCAAAGAAAAACGGATTGATTGGCCGGTTTTTTTTAGGTTCTTACTCAAAATGGTTGGCGGCGTTCTGCTTAAAGAGCAGATACAAATAATATATAAGAGCACGGTATAGATTCGACCCGTAGCTATCAATTCTAACATAAAGTACCTAAATTGTGACACCCGGTACTTCAATTCTGACACAAGGTGCTCCCATTCTGACAC